AGCTAAAAATATTATCCGTATGCTATTATTTCAATTTCCTGAATGGTCCGAGGATTTTAAAAATTGGAATAAAGAAATGCATGTAAAATGCACCTATAATGGTGTTCAATTATCAGAAAAAGAATTTCCAAAAAACTGGTTAACAGACGGTATTCAAATAAAGATCTTATTTCCTTTTCGTCTGAAACCGTGGCACACATCTAGGTTACAATCCCCTAATAAAGATTCAATAAAAAAGAAAGGACAAAAAAATGATTTTTGTTTTTTAACAGTTTGGGGAATGGAAGCTGAACTGCCTTTTGGTTCTCCCCGAAAACAACTTTCGTTTTTTGAACCCATTTTAATAAAAGAACTCGAAAAAAAAATGAAAAAATGGAAAAAGAAGGGTTTTATAATTCTAAGAGTTTTAAAAGAAAGAACAAACTTGTTTATAAATATCTCAAAAGAAACAAAAAAATGGGTCATCAAAAACATTTTATTTATAAAACAAATAATACAAGAACTTTCACAAAGAAACCCAATTCGATTATTTGAATTGAAAGAAATATACGAGTTGAATGAAGCGAAAAACGAAAAAAATTCGATAATAAGTAATCGAATGATCCAAGGCTCGTCGAGTATAATTCGATCTATCGATTGGACAAATTTTTCATTGAGAGAAAAAAAAATGAAAGATCTGACTGATAGAACAAACACCATACTAAAAAAAATTGAAAAAATTAGAAAAGACACGAAAAAAGAGTTTATAAATCCCGAAATAAATATTAGTGCTAACAAAATAAGTTATGATGATAAAATATTAGAATCTCATAAAAATATTTTAAAGATATTAAAAAAAAGAAATGTACGATTAATTCGTAAATCGCATCATTTTATAAAATTTTTCGTTGAAAACATATACATAAATATCTTTCAACGTATGATTAATATCCCGAGGATTAATGTGCAACTTTTTATTGAATCAATAAAAAAAAATTTTACTAAATCCATTTCCAATAATGAAGCAAATCAAGAAAGAATTGATAAAACAAATCAAAGTCTAATTCACTTTATTTCAACTATAAAAAAGTCACTTTCCAATATTAGTAATAAGAATGGAAAGATCTTTTGTGACTTATCATACTTGTCGCAAGCATATTTATTTTACAAATTATCACAAACACAAATTATTAACTTATCTAAGTTAAGACCTGTCTTTCAATATCACGGAACATCTCTTTTTCTTAAGAATGAAATACAGGATTATTTTGTTGAAGTTGTTGGAGCACAAGAAATATTACATTCCGACTTAAAACAAAAGAATCTTCAAAATTCTGGAATGAATCAATGGAAAAACTGGTTAAGGGGTCATTATCAGTACGATTTATATCCGATTAGATGGGCAAAATTACTACCACAAAAATGGCGAAATAGAGTCAATCAAGATCGTATGGCCAAAAATAAAGATTTTAACCAATGTTCTTCATATGAACAAAACCGATTAATTGATTACAAAAAACAAAATTCTTTTGAAACACACTACTCATTACCGAATAAAAAAGATAATATTAAAAAAAAATATATATATGATCTTTTATCATATAAATCTATTAATTATGAAGATAATAAAGATTCATATATTTATGAATTACCAGTACAAGTAAAAAATAATCAAGAAAGTTCTTATAAGTACAACACAGATAACTGGAAATTTTTTGATATACTGACGGGTATCCCTATCAATAATTATCTAGTAGAAGATGATATTATAGATCTCGAAAAAAATCCGGATAGAAAATATTTTGATTGGAGAATGCTGCATTTTTGTCTTAAAAATAAGGCCGATATTGGAGCCTGGATCAATATTGAGGCTGACACGAACAGTAATAAAAATACTAAAACTGGGGTTAATAATTTTCAACTAATTGAAAAAATCGATAAGAAAGATTTTTTTTATCTCACAATTAATCAAGATCAAGAAATCAACCCATCCAACAATAAAAAAAAAATCTTTTTTGATTGGATGAGAATGAATGAAGAAATACTAAGTCCTTCCATATCGAATCTGGAACTTTGGTTCTTTCCAGAATTTTTGATACTTTATAATGCATATAAGATTAATCCGTGGATCATACCAATCAAATCACTTCTTTTAAATTTGAATGGAAATGCAATTTTTAGTAAAAATCAAAAACGAATTGGAAAGAAAAAAAGATCTCTTTTTATATCAGCGAAGGCAAAAACTCTTGAATTAGAAAATGTAAATAAAGGAGAAAAGGAATCTGTGGCCGAAGAGGATCTTGAATCAGCTCTATCAAACCACAAAAAATATGTTCAAGAAGATTCCGCGGGAGCAGATGTGAAAAAACGTATAAATAAAAAGCAATACAAGAAAAACACGGAAGCGGAGCTTGATTTCTTCCTAAAAAGATATTTTCGTTTTCAATTGAGATGGGATGATTCCGTAAATCAAAGAATGATCAATAATATCAAAGTATATTGTCTCCTGCTTAGACTGATAAATCCCAGAGAAATTGCTATATCCTCTATTCAAAGGAGAGAAATGAGTCTGGATATTCTGATAGTTCAGAAGGATTTAACTCTTACAGAATTAATGAAAAGGGGAATATTGATTATCGAACCGGTTCGTCTGTCTGTAAAAAATGATGGACAATTTATTATGTCTCAAACCATAGGTATTTCATTAGTTCATAAGAATAAGTACCAAATTAATCAAAGATATCAAGAAAAAGGCTATCCTGATAAAAAGAGTTTTGCTGAATCCATTGCAATACATCAAAAAACGAATGAAAATAGAACCAGCAATCATTATGATTTGCTTGTTCCGGAAAATATCTTATCCCCTAGAGGTCGTAGAGAGTTCAGAATTCTAATTTGTTTCAATTCTCGGAATAGAAATGATATCAATAGAAATACAGCATTTTACAATGCCAATAAGGTGAAAACGGATGATCAAGTTTTAGATAAAAGAAGCAAACATCTTGATAGATATAAAAATAAACTAAATAAATTAAAGTTCTTTCTTTGGCCAAATTATCGATTAGAAGATTTAGCTTGTATGAATCGTTATTGGTTTGATACCAATAATAGCAGTCGTTTTAGTATGCTAAGGATCCATATGTATCCACAATTGAAAATTCGTTAATGCTACATTTTTCCTATATTGCCCGTACTCTGGTATATGAAGACAAAGAAATACACATATGGGACTGTCTTACATTCTGATAGATGATATTAATTTAATTCAATGACGTATCTATTAGATTTCGAAATGAATCAATAAAATATTCTTATTTCATTTTAAATTTTAATTTAAGTCTAAATATTTTTTGTGCGTGCCGAAATATACCAGCCTTTTGTTTTGTATACCTATCTGAATCCAATTTTTAAAATTGGATTGATAAATTTTATTAAAAAAAAAAAAGAATAGAAATTCTTAATCAAATTAAGATTATTGTGTATATCAAATTAAAATGAGTAACATTATTATTACTGATCAATAATAATTTCTAAAAAAAGAAAAAAGGAGGGGAAGGAGATTTCATTTTATGGTAAAAAATTCATTCAGCTCAGTTATTTCGCAAGAAGAAAAAAAAGAAAATGGAGGATCTGTTGAATTTCAAGTAGTCAATTTCACCAATAAGATACGAAGACTTACTTCACATTTGGAATTGCACAAAAAAGACTATTTATCTCAAAGAGGTCTACGTAAAATTCTCGGAAAACGCCAACGATTACTTTCTTATTTATCAAAGAAAAATAAAATGCGTTATAAAGAATTAATTAATCAATTGGATATTCGGGAGTCAAAAACTCAGTAATTTTCAAAGTAATTTTGAATTATTTGATTTATTAGATCTTGAATTTTTATGAACTTATTTTCATTTTCAGCAATTCATGGAAAGATGAATCGAGGAAAAACTTATGAATGGACCAGCTACAAGAAACGACCTCATGATAGTCAATATGGGACCTCACCACCCATCAATGCACGGTGTTCTTCGACTCATCCTTACTTTGGATGGTGAAGATGTTATTGACTGTGAACCAATATTGGGTTATTTACACAGGGGGATGGAAAAAATTGCAGAAAACCGAACAATTATACAATATCTACCTTATGTAACACGTTGGGATTATTTAGCTACTATGTTCACAGAAGCAATAACCGTAAATGGTCCAGAACAGTTGGGAAATATTCAAGTACCTAAAAGAGCCAGCTATATCAGAGTAATTATGTTGGAGTTGAGTCGTATAGCTTCTCATCTGTTATGGCTTGGCCCTTTTATGGCGGATATTGGCGCACAGACTCCCTTCTTCTATATTTTCAGAGAAAGAGAATTAGTATATGATCTATTCGAAGCAGCCACCGGTATGAGAATGATGCATAATTTTTTTCGTATCGGGGGAGTCGCAGCTGATCTACCTCATGGATGGATAGATAAATGTTTGGATTTCTGCGATTATTTTTTGACAGGGGTTGCTGAATATCAAAAACTTATTACCCAAAATCCTATTTTTTTAGAACGAGTTGAGGGAGTAGGCGTTATTTCTGGAGAAGAGGTAATAAATTGGGGGTTATCAGGACCAATGCTGCGAGCTTCCGGAATACCATGGGATCTTCGTAAAGTTGATCATTATGAGTGTTATGACGAATTTGATTGGGAAGTTCAGTGGCAAAAAGAAGGAGATTCATTAGCTCGTTATTTAGTCAGACTTGGTGAGATGACGGAATCCATAAAAATTATTCAACAAGCTTTGGAAGGAATTCCAGGGGGGCCTTATGAAAATTTAGAAATACGATCTTTTGATCGAGGAAGGTCTCCGGAATGGAATGACTTTGACTATCGATTCATTAGTAAAAAACCTTCGCCAACTTTTGAATTGGCGAAACAAGAACTTTATGTGAGAGTCGAAGCCCCAAAAGGGGAATTGGGCATTTTTTTGATAGGGGATCAGGGTGGTTTTCCTTGGAGATGGAAAATTCGCCCACCGGGTTTTATCAATTTGCAAATTCTTCCTCAGTTAGTTAAAAGAATGAAATTGGCTGATATTATGACAATACTAGGTAGCATAGATATCATTATGGGAGAAGTTGATCGTTAAAATGATAATTGATACATCACAAGTACAAGATATCAATTCTTTTTCGAGATTGGAATTCTTAAAAGAAGTCTATGGAATTCTATGGGTGCTTGTCCCTATTTTGACTACTGTATTGGGAATCACAATAGGCGTACTAGTAATTGTATGGTTAGAAAGAGAAATATCCGCAGGGATACAACAACGGATTGGACCTGAATATGCTGGTCCTTTGGGAGTTCTTCAAGCTTTAGCAGATGGTACAAAACTACTTTTTAAAGAAAATCTGCTTCCATCTAGAGGTGATACTCGTTTATTCAGTATCGGACCATCCATAGCAGTCATATCAATTTTACTAAGCTATTCAGTAATTCCTTTTGGTTATCACCTTGTTTTAGCCGATCTCCATATCGGTGTTTTTTTATGGATTGCCATTTCAAGTGTTGCTCCCATCGGACTTCTTATGTCAGGATATGGATCCAATAATAAATATTCCTTTTTAGGTGGTCTACGAGCTGCTGCTCAATCAATTAGTTATGAAATACCATTAACTCTATGTGTATTATCAATATCTCTACGTGTGATTCGTTGAGACATAAACTTCTCCCACTTTTTTTTCCAGAAAAGGGGTGAAATGAATTGAATAGATATCTTCATTTTTATATTCATAATTCGGATTAATGAACTAAATCAGATAGTTATATGAGTGAAAGAAAACAGCTTATATAAATAAAAATTAGCAGTCAAAATATTGAGTCTCATTTTCTATGTATAAGAGTTAAGCAGAAATAAACATAGGCACAAGAGAGCCTTTATCCCAAGATTGGTTGACTAGTTATCCTGTCTTGAAGCGGACTCAAAAGATCAACCGGATTGAGTTTTCACTATTATTTGTATGTACTACCATATATGTATTACCATAACACGGCCGATTGAGCAAAAATGAGTGGATGGTTAGAAACACCAAGATATACAAAGGATTAGTAATGGAGATTTTCAAAATTATCCAAAAGAGAGAGAAGGACATTTTTGCAAAATGCATAATATAAAAAGAATACGAATTGGGGCTTTAAATTTGTAGAAATGATCAGGCAGTACTCCCCACGATTCCGATCCAGAGTATGCGCCTATCCACCCATTAAATAAATGACTATCGGAAACGAAATAATCCCTTATTTTGTAAGTCCCCTTTTTGTCAGAAAGAAGAATAGGAACGAAAAAAAAAAAAAAATGGAAAGAATCCAATTACAACAAAAAAAGAGATCTTTTTTATTGTTTCTTATCTCCATCTATTCCTCTATTCATTTCTTTCCTATCTCTCTATTCATAGAGATAGAATTCGTGTCCGAATTAATGAACTAATGGAATAGCCAATTTTTTTTTTCGTAATTGAAAACGATGGGTTATTGATATTTATAATAAATAGTATTTTAGTGAAGAATTAAGTTATTACTCAACAAAGAAATTTTTTTTTATTAAAGGATGAGATCAATTCAGAAGTACCCTTTTTGTTTATTATTAGAACAGACAGAATTCTATTGGGTTAATTTGGGGACACACGATAGATTTTTATCCTATACTATTCTACAAAAAGACATATCAAGATAAATAATCCCGACACGCTCCTTAGATTTATTTATGGCCCTCAAGGAGCCGTATGAGGTGAAAATCTCATGTACGGTTCTGTAATAGCGATGAGAACAGTGATGTTATTACCGACTATGATTATCTAACAGTTCGAGTACAGTTGATATAGTTGAGGCTCAATCAAAATATGGTTTTTGGGGGTGGAATTTGTGGCGTCAACCTATAGGGTTTGTTATTTTTCTAATTTCTTCCTTAGCAGAATGCGAGAGATTACCTTTTGATTTACCAGAAGCAGAAGAAGAATTAGTAGCGGGTTATCAAACCGAGTATTCGGGTATCAAATTTGGTTTATTTTATGTTGCTTCCTATCTAAATCTATTAGTTTCTTCGTTATTTGTAACTGTTCTTTACTTGGGTGGTTGGGATATCTCTATTCCATACATATTCGGTTATGAACTTTTTGAAATAAATAAAGCATATGAAGTCTTTGGAATGACAATTAGTATCTTTATTACATTAGCTAAAACTTATTTGTTCTTGTTCATTTCTATAGCAACAAGATGGACTTTACCCCGACTAAGAATAGACCAACTATTAAATCTCGGATGGAAATTTCTTTTACCTATATCTCTCGGTAATCTATTATTAACAACTTCTTTTCAACTCTTTTCACTGTAAAGGAATACCATATTCTATATTCACGACTTGCTCAAACAAGAGAAAGAAACAAACATAAAATTCTTTAGAGATATTACAATATGTTCCCTATGGTAACTGGGTTCATGAATTATGGTCAACAAACAGTACGAGCTGCAAGGTACATTGGTCAAGGTTTCATGATTACTTTATCCCATGCAAATCGTTTGCCTGTAACTATTCAATATCCTTACGAAAAACTAATCGCATCGGAGCGGTTCCGCGGTCGAATCCATTTTGAATTTGATAAATGCATTGCTTGTGAAGTATGTGTTCGTGTATGTCCTATAGATCTCCCCGTTGTTGATTGGAAATTGGAAACGGATATTCGAAAGAAACGATTGCTTAATTACAGTATTGATTTCGGGATCTGTATATTTTGTGGTAACTGCGTTGAATATTGTCCAACAAATTGTTTATCAATGACTGAAGAATATGAACTTTCTACTTATGATCGTCACGAATTAAATTATAATCAAATTTCTTTGGGTCGTTTACCAATGTCAGTAGTTGATGATTATACAATTAGAACAATTTTGAATTCGCCTCAAATTTCAGTCTAAAATAAGTAAATCCCTTGATTAAAGAGTAATTGGAAATTACTAAGGTTATGTTTTGATCTAAAGAAATGAGGTTTCTTTAGTTTTGTTTGTTTGGTCACTACCTACAAATCCAAACTATTGATTCATGAGAATTGCAGCTTAATTTAGATTTCAATTTAGATTGAAACTATATATTTCGAAATATATAGTTTCAATCTACTCGACTCTTTCCGATCAAGACTAAGATTAATACAATAACTGTACCTACATGAATTCACACCCCTTAAGATTTAATTAGGAATTGATTATCCATTTTTTTTCCCGGTCAGATCAATAAGGTCATGAAAAACATTTAGATTTATTTATCTCTTTTTTTACTACATATAATGGATTTGCCTGGACCGATACATGATTTTCTTGTAGTCTTGTTGGGATCAGGTCTTATATTAGGAAGTATGGGAGTACTATTATTTAACAACTCCATTTATTCTGCTTTTTCGTTGGGACTGGTTCTTGTTTCTATATCCTTATTCTATATTCTAGCAAACGCCCAGTTTGTAGCTGCTGCGCAACTCCTTATTTACGTGGGAGCTATAAATGTTTTAATCATATTTGCTGTGATGTTCATGAAGGGTTCAGAATATTCCAAAGATTTTAATCTTTTGACCGTTGGGAGTGGAGTTACTTTTCTGGTTTGTACAAGTATTTTTGTTTCACTAATGACTACTATTGTAGATACGTCATGGTATGGGATTATTTGGACTACAAGATCAAACCAGATTATAGAACAAGATTTAATAAGTAATAGTCAACAAATTGGAATTTATTTATCAACATATTTTTTTCTTCCATTTGAACTCATTTCGATCATTCTTTTAGCTGCTTTGATCGGCGCAATTGCCGTGGCTCGCGAGTAATAAATCTTTAGTTAGAAATAGCATAAATTAAACTTTGTTCTATGTTATCACACACATTTCCCTTCAATTCTATTTGAAGATTGTTTCTGTCTAAATAAAATAAAAATTCTTTTATTCGATCGATTACCAATATATTCCCTTGTTCTGTACTTTTTTTTTGTCAATTGAATTGAATCTATTAAATTTTTGTTCATATTGAAATGAATCGGAATTGATAAGGAGTTGGTCAATCATGCTCGAACATGTACTTGTTATAAGTGCCTATTTATTTTCTATCGGTATCTATGGATTGATCACGAGCCGAAATATGGTTAGAGCCCTTATGTGTCTTGAGCTTATACTGAATGCAGTTAATATGAATTTTGTAACATTTTCTGATTTTTTTGATAGTCGCCAATTAAAAGGGAATATTTTCTCAATTTTTGTTATAGCTATTGCAGCCGCTGAAGCAGCTATTGGCCCAGCTATTGTTTCGTCAATTTATCGTAACAGAAAATCAACTCGTATCAATCAATCGAATTTGTTGAATAAGTAGTATTTATTTATCAGATAAATTATGATATTCATCAAGTAATATTATTTGTATGATACTTAATCCATGATCATGTTTGCGAAAACGTAAAAAATCAAAGTATCTTGGCCCTATCGCATGAGTTAATCTGAAAGTAGATTGATTATAAAAATTCTGATAAATTATTGACTCATCTGGTATCTAAATATATAATTCATTTACAAATTTACTCGATCGAAAATTTATAGTCTTAAAAAAAATTTCTAGATCCAATGTCACATTCAGTAAAGATTTATGATACATGTATAGGGTGTACTCAATGTGTCCGAGCTTGCCCCACAGATGTATTAGAAATGATACCTTGGGGCGGATGTAAAGCTAAGCAAATAGCTTCGGCTCCAAGAACAGAAGACTGTGTTGGTTGTAAGAGATGTGAATCTGCCTGTCCGACGGATTTCTTGAGTGTTCGCGTTTATTTATGGCATGAAACAACTCGAAGCATGGGTCTAGCTTATTGATACGTTCTATAAAAGCCCCCTTGAATACATTTGATTTCTTTTTTACCGACAAAAACTCGTGCTCGAAAATAAATATACATATATATTTTTTTTTATTTCATTTTCGAACATGGGTTTTTTTAGTCCAAGTGTATCTTGTTTTTACTACGAATTATTTTCCTTGGTTAACAATAGTTGTAGTTTTTCCAATATTTGCGGGTTTATTACTTTTCTTTTTCCCTCATAGAGGAAATAAAGTAATGAGATGGTATACTATATGTATCTGTGTACTCGAGCTCCTTCTAACAACCTATGCATTTTGTTATCATTTTGAATTAGACGATCCATTAATCCAACTGACGGAGGATTATAAATGGATCCCTTTTTTGGATTTTTACTGGAGATTGGGAATCGATGGACTTTCCATAGGACCCATTTTACTGACGGGGTTTATCACCACTTTAGCTACTTTAGCGGCTTGGCCAGTTACTCGAGATTCCCGATTATTCCATTTTCTAATGTTAGCAATGTATAGCGGTCAAATAGGATCATTTTCTGCTCGAGACCTCTTACTATTTTTTATCATGTGGGAGTTAGAATTAATTCCCGTTTATCTACTTCTATCGATGTGGGGAGGAAAGAAACGGTTGTATTCAGCTACAAAGTTTATTTTGTACACTGCGGGAGGTTCCATTTTTTTGTTAATGGGAGTTCTGGGTATCGGTTTATATGGTTCTAATGAACCAACTTTAAATTTTGAAACATCAGCTAATCAATCGTATCCTATAGCACTGGAAATACTATTCTATATCGGATTTCTTATTGCTTTTGCTGTCAAATCACCGATTATACCCTTACATACATGGTTACCAGATACCCACGGAGAGGCACATTACAGTACTTGTATGCTTCTAGCCGGAATCTTATTAAAAATGGGAGCATATGGATTGGTTCGGATCAATATGGAATTATTACCCCACGCCCATTCTATCTTTTCACCCTGGTTGATCATAGTAGGCATAATTCAAATAATCTATGCAGCTTCAACATCTTCGGGTCAACGCAATTTAAAAAAAAGAATCGCTTATTCCTCCGTCTCTCATATGGGTTTCATAATTATAGGAATTGGTTCTATAAGCGATACGGGACTCAATGGAGCTATTTTACAAATAATCTCTCATGGATTTATTGGTGCTGCGCTTTTTTTCTTGGCGGGAACAAGTTATGATAGAATACGTCTTGTTTATCTCGATGAAATGGGCGGAATGGCTATCCCAATTCCAAAAATATTCACGACTTTCAGTATCTTATCGATGGCTTCCCTTGCATTGCCGGGTATGAGCGGTTTTGTTGCAGAATTAATAGTCTTTTTTGGAATAATTACCAGCCAAAAATATCTTTTAATGACAAAAATACTAATTACTTTGGTAATGGCAATTGGGATTATATTAACTCCCATTTATTTATTATCTATGTTACGCCAAATGTTCTATGGATACAAGCTTTTTAATGCTCAAAATTATTATTTTTTTGATTCGGGACCGCGAGAGTTGTTTGTTGCGATCTCTATCCTTATACCTGTCATAGGTATTGGTATTTATCCAGATTTTGTTTTCTCACTATCAGTTGACAAGGTCGAAGCTATTTTATCTAATTATTTTGCTAGATAGTTTTCATAAAAAAAATGAAACAGCAATAAATTAATAATTATTTTTAAAATCGTTCGTTGCACAATAAAAAAAGAAGTCTTTTTTCTTAAGTTAAATAAAAAAATGAATTGGACTTCCTCATAAATTTGGCTTTTGTGAGAACCATTTGAATCAAGTAATGTAGTGATTCAAAGGGTTCTCGATGTCTTACACACAGTTTTCTTATCTATACTCTCCCATGTTTGTGTTCGTCAGGCCCTTTCTTGAATTCATTCAATTAGATGTTAATGTAAATGAACCATAACTATGGAGCCCTATCCCTAATAGATTGACCCCAAAATAGCATATCCAAATTATAAGAAAACCCATAGAGGCCACAATTGCAGAATTTACACCTTCCAAATTGTGATTTGTTCGCATATGTAAATAAATTGCGAATATGGTCCAAGTAATAAATGCCCAAGTTTCCTTTGGGTCCCAATTCCAATATGATCCCCATGTCTCATTAGCCCATACTGCCCCTGAAAGAATACCTATGCTTAAAAAGATAAACCCTAGACTAATAATACGATAACTCCAATGATCTAATTGTTGAATAAGTTGAGACTTATAATAATTCTTCGAAGAAAAAAAAGAAGTGTTTCTTAAAACATTGTTCCCCTCGTTCATGTATTGGATCTCATCAAAGGAAAATAACGCATTTACTAAATTATTGTTTTTACCAAAAATTCTTATAGCTTTTTGAAATGTAATCACTATAAGAGCTACTGAAAATAATGATCCACATAAAAGAGATGCATAACCCAATAGCATCATACTTACGTGCATCATTAACCAATGAGATTGGAGAGCGGGGACTAATAGTGGGGATTGATGCATTTCAGTTAAAAAACCTGAAGTAGCAAAACCTTGGGTAAAAATAGTACTTGGCGCGGTTATTGCGCTTACACTTAAATGGTTTTTATATTTTTTAAAATACGTAAATATATGAATAATGGAGAAACCCCATGAAAGAAATAGTAATGATTCATATAAATCACTTAATGGTAAATGCCTCAAATAAATCCAACGAGTAACTAATAATCCTGTTATACAGAAAAAAGTAGCTATGATGCCCTTTTCTGACGAAGCGTAGAGTCCTATGGTTTCATCGACTAATAAGGTTATCAAATTAATTGTAATGACAATACAAATGACCGAAAAAGATATATGAGTTAATATATGCTCTAAAGTTGAAAATATCATAAAAAAAAATTATTAAAAAAGGTCCCTCAATTCAATTATTTGAATTAATATTTGGGACTTGAATTAATTATATTATAGAACTTTTTTTATAATAAAAAATGGCATGCCGCCACTCGGACTCGAACCGAGATGCTCTAGCACTGCTTCCTAAGAGCAGCGTGTCTACCGATTTCACCATAGCGGCTTTCTCGAAATCATAATAACCTATTATTATTCAATCGTCGAGATCGAAAAAATAGAAGAATTTTCAATTCAATGTAATATTTTTTACAAAATATTTATAGGGGATAAAAAACTCTTTATCTTTCAATTTTCAAATTGAATTAAAAATGAAATAGGGGATTTGAGCGTTTCCAATAAAAATCTCTATTATCTGATTTCATTTATTTATTTAAAATTTATTAATGTATTTATTCTTAATTTTCATTTATTTCAATAATAATTTAAGGTGTCAATTTTCTTAATTTATTTAACAATAGTTTTTTTTATAGGATTTTGCCTAGTTTATTCTCTTTCAAAAAGGAACTGTTGTAACTAGATAGTTCGGGTGTCAATATGTAGATATAATTAAAAAAAAATGTTATTTTTCATTTACATTTTTTAATGATTTTTTTTTATCTCATTTTTTCAATGAAAACCTAAAATAGGATATTTTTATCGATCACAATTTCAGCACAGCACTACACTCAATAAATTTCTAGAAATCTTGCCTTTGTATTAAAGGGTTTTCGTTGTGTATAAAATTTGTGTTAGGATTTTGCAAACCAATTTAATTATGTATTCGGCGGGGTATATTCTATAATAGTAATAATGATTTAGAGAAAAGAAATAAGGGTTCATAGAATTTTTAAATAAGGTTTTAACTTAATCAACTAATGTCATTGTTTCAACGTCTCATTAAATTTTTAATAAACAGTTTCAGTTTACTATACTATTTGATCTTCTATATTTCGATATTATATATATATAACTATATTCTATATTCTATAATATAGAAAATATATAATAAAATAAAACTCAACAAAAAATTTTTGGTTTATTGGGGCGATGGGGATTCGTATTTTCCCCATCCCGAAAATTATAAAACAAAGATATGAAAAAGAAAGGTCAACCCTTGTATTTATTTTTATTCTTTGAACAAGAAAAAAAAGTACCATTTTCCATTTTATAATAGAGTAAAGAAAAGATTTATTATTATTTTTTTTTTACATACCCTAAAAAAAGGAAAAGGAATTTCATATTCATCCGCTCAAAACATTAGGAAATTCCAATAATTGCTTTGATTAAAAAAAAATGTTTATTTTTATTTGAATATATATATTTTAGTGACAATTTTTTTTTTAATAAATTCAAATTATTCAATTATATAAAAAATTATATTAAATAATAAAAATTATAAACCAACTTCTACTAGGCTGTTTTTTGAGTCAAACCGATTCAGATTATTCCAATGTTTAATTATTTATTTGATTTGTCCCCAAAAAAACTTTGTGAATTCCCCGTTGAAAGAGATTTTGCTAACGAAAAAGCTTTCAACGCTGCCCGACGCCCTTTGCTTTTCCAAATATTTTTCCGAATCCGTTTTTTTGATATAGAAGTGCGCTTTTTTGGAACTGCCATTAAAAAATTAGAATTGATTATTCATTGCTATAGTTGGATGTGAAAGACATCTATTGTTCAAAACGAATTGTTCTTTACTATTTTATTTATTATCCATTTATTCTTTAAATTATAGTATACTCCTAATATACTATCGAGAATGAAAAATTATTCGATTAGGAACAAAGAAAAAAATATATATATATAATATTATTTTGTCAAAAAAAAATGAATTGTTTAATGATTCGTAATAAAGGAATTTAATAAAAAGAAGTCTTATTTTACTGGATCAACTTGTAGGCTGTCTTTTATGATTGATACCAAAATAAAAGCGTGTTTTTCGTGTAATTATTCCTTCTTGATCTATAGCGGGAAATTTTTTTAATGCATACTAAATAATAATAAAGATAATTTTCAGTTTCTATATTGTCAAAATATTTTACTTAAAATAAATAATAGTGGCGTGTTCATTAATAGTTTCAGTGGATCATCTTATTTGAACAATTCAAACTTCGTGACTTGAAATATTTGAAGTATTTGGCAAACAATTAAGAATAATTAAGAATAGAAAAAGAAAATTCTATTTAACTTTTGGATATTTAAATTTTTTATTAACTGATCCTTTTGAAAAGAGATAAGAGCTGGTGAATCAGAAAAATTAATTAGGAATTCAAT